AAAAATTAGTATTAGTTTTTTAAGAATTGTCCAACGAATCTCTTGATTCGGAATTAGGGAATGAATAGCTGTTACAGATGATGAATTTTTTTCCCTTTGTCACTCTATTTTTGTTATTGCCGTCTAGAACCTCGACTGATTCTAATTGATAAATTCAAAAACTTTCACTTGAACTTATTCGTTCAATTGGTATTTTTTCTTATTCTCGTATCTTTATCTTTCAAAAATTTGAACATATATTTAAGGTATTTAAAGAAGTCCCTTAAAAACATCTACTTAGGCAAGTACTTTACAAGCATATGTCTAAAAATAGCATATTTCCTTTAGCTTCTTCATGCCTACGATAACTAGTTATTTCGGTTTTCTACTAGCGGCTTTAACTATAACCTCCGTTCTATTTATTGGTCTGAGTAAGATACGACTTATTTAAAATGAATTGAATGAGCAATTCATAAAATAAAAAAAAAAAAAAGAAAAATTTCTGCAGTATTCCATCTATTCTATAGGTGCAAATTTTCAATTCTGGGTCATTGAGATTCATGAGTAATACAGATTAATATTTAAGGATAGATATTACCTTTCTTTTTCTCTTTTCAAAGAAAAAATGGAAATGATTGAAGTTTTTCTATTTGGAATCGTCTTAGGTCTAATTCCTATTACTTTGGCTGGGTTATTTGTAACTGCATATTTACAATATAGACGTGGTGATCAGCTGGACCTTTGATTAATTAAGGTCCATTTTTTTGATTGACCGTGCTCTTTCTTTACTTTAATCCTGAAAAGGTCAAATTGAGAGCCTGTTCCTGTTCTATTATTGCCATGTAATTTTGACCTAACAAAACAAGAACGGAATCGCGCTCTGTAGGATTTGAACCTACGACATCGGGTTTTGGAGACCCACGTTCTACCGAACTGAACTAAGAGCGCTTTCTTACCACAATAAAAAACGAATGTCAGGAAAGGGATTCTTTTTGTAGCTCCAACACATCTTGCATGCGCCTACATATGCTATCCTATATAGCAGGATATAATGAAAGATCGTCTATGTCCAATTTTGAACCGATCTCAATTGATCTCTCGTTAATGTTCCGAGGAGAAGAAATAAGTAGGGATGACAGGATTTGAACCTGTGACATTTTGTACCCAAAACAAACGCGCTACCAAGCTGCGCTACACCCCTTTCGATTAATTTACAGTGTCATTGTAGAGAATCCCCATTTTGTTTTCCATATCTTTCTCTTTATTTACAGAGAAAGGTGATATTTCGATTTATTCTTTGTCTTTGGTCTCATATCAGATAACATATAATAAAAAATCGACACACGTATGAAATATAAATATATATATATATATATATGAAACCACCTTCAAATTGCTGAATGTTCAGGCGGAAGGGACCCTCTTTTTGCTCTTTTAAGATTTTAGAAAAGAAGAGGCAAATCTTAGCTACTAAATCCTTGCACATTTCCATTGGAATTAGGGAGTCCATGTACAAATACAGGTGGTTCCTAATTACATATACATTTGATCATATAGCTATTTTGTTTATGTATTACAATAAAGCAGGAGGTTCTAAAATGCGGGATCTAAAAACATATCTCTCCGCGGCACCGGTATTAAGCACTTTATGGTTTGGGTCTTTAGCGGGTCTATTGATAGAGATTAATCGTTTTTTCCCAGATGCGTTGACATTCCCTTTTTTTTCATTCTAGTTATTTTATTGGTCTAACTGTTGGCAGAGGAGGGATTGAAGAAGATTAGAGATAGAACGTAATATCTGTGACTAGTACTTCTCCCCTCCCTACTCTTTCTTTTCTTCGTTGTTTTATTATTCTATTTTTATTCTATTTATTTGTTATTATTATATTCTATTTAAATTCTATTTAATATTAGAAATTTTTAATATTAGATATTAGTTATTATTAGAAAGAAGTAGAATAAGTTAGAAAAGAGAAAGAATCAAATTTTAGTCAACCTCAGTAAAAGACGGAACTCGCCCCAGGCTTAAATAGTGATAACGAAAATGGAAATGTGACTATGGCAACAGTATCATAAAGATACACTTATTAAATGAAATACTCTCCTTCAATTCTCAATCTAACTAGGGAATACTTAGAATAATTAAACCCATTGTATTACTTATTATTAATATATTGATTGCAACGAAATCTTTCATAAATTGGATTTCAAGCTCGCAACTTCCATTTTTTTCTTTCCTTTCTTTTTCTTCGATTCGGGTCGAAAAATAGAACAGTTAAGTGAATAGAAAACCAAAAAGGGGGTTCATGGCCAGGGGTAAAGATGCCCGAGTAAGAGTTATTTTGGAATGCACTGGGTGTGTTCGACCGGGTGTTAGTGTTAATAAGAAATCAAGAGGCATTTCCAGATATATTACTCAAAAAAATCGACACAATACACCCGGTCGATTGGAATTGAGAAAATTCTGTCCCTATTGTTACAAACATCGAATTCACGGGGAGATAAAGAAATAGATAGAATTGATCACCTGCGTGTCACTCCTTCAAGGAACCTGAAAAAAGAGATATTAACTATATCTTAGATAGTATTAACCATATCTTAGATAGTTAATAACACATAATTAATATAAAACATATATTAAAAAATTAATATATTAATAGCATAGAATATATAGAATCCCTAAAACAAAAAAAATTCTATTTCTTAATTCTAAATCATTTTAGATTTGATCAAACGAAATAGGATTTTTTGGATAAGGAATAAACAAAACATGCATAAATTCAAGCGACTTTTTCATAAATCCAAGCGTTCTTTGCGTAGGCGTTTGCCCCCGATCAAATCGGGGGATCGAATTGCTTATAGAAACATGAGTTTAATTAGTCGATTTATTAGTGAACAAGGAAAAATTTTATCTAGACGGGTAAATCGATTGACCTTAAAACAACAACGATTAATTACTATTGCTATCAAACAAGCTCGTATTTTATCTTTGTTACCTTTTCTTAATAATGAAAAACAATTTGAAAAAGGCGAGTCGACTGCTAGAACTGCTGGTCTTAGAACCCGAAATCAAATCAATAGGCTTACTCTTCAATAGAATTAAACTCCCAATCCGAATTCAAATTAAGGATTTCTTTTTTGTTTAAAATACAGGTTGTAAGAAAAAAACGAATTGAATTGGGTAAGAACAAGGAATCAATCTTTTTTTATTGAACGTGTTTGCTCATTTTAACGACTGTATCCTATCCTATTCTATAATACAAATTTCTACTCTACCTTCTCGGAGTTCATTATTCAGGGAACTCCATTTAAAGCATCTCGAGCGATTCCCTCCAATTGCCTTATTTTATTATTTCATTGGAAATCATATAAAGACTTTTTTTATTTAATATAGCCATTTGCGCAAGTATTTTACGATTAAGAAGCAACTGCCTCTTGTACAGATTGCGCATTAATATACTATAACTATAGGATACCCACCTCTCGCGAATTACTGCATTTATTCGCGTGATCCACAAACGACGAAAATCTCTCTTTTGCCTATCTCTATCCCGATGAGCGGAAACCAAAGCTCGTATTTTCTGTTGAGTAATAGTTCGAGTAAGTCTTGAACGAGCCCCCAGAAAGCTTGAGGCAAATAAACGAATTTTTGTTCTACGGTTCCGAGCTATATATCCTCGTCTAATTCTGGTCATTGAATAAATGAAACTTTGAGTAATAACTGATCGATTTGCTTTCTTTCAGTTACTCTTTATTTTCTTTGCTAGCCTATTAATTAACAAAACGGGTTCTCCCAATGTATAAGGTAAAAACTCCAATGGCTTTTGCTACAATAACCTTCCCAACCACGATTTTGTTTGAGGCATTTTATCAATGTCTCGAAAAAAAAGCACAGTAAATATAAATGGATAAAGAAATGGTGGGTTCCATCGTTTCTATGGTTACTTCTGAAATTAAACGGTAAGGTCCTCTCTATACACCGGAGCCGCTTTCTTCGTTCTTCATTTAATCAATATATTAACTTGTACAGTTCACACTCTTTGACTCTACCCATGGGATTATCCAGTAATAGACCTTTCACAAGGAGATCCACCCAATACAGTAACGGTATTTAATTATGAAGATTCGTTGGGTAGCTGACCCTCTGAGTCCGTTCTTGCAAGAGTCTGGGCATAATTTTTCTGCTTTTTAAATAAAAAAGAATTTCCCTGGATAATCAGTTGCTACCGATGGATAATTCTTTTCATCTTAAATTGAAAAATTAAGGGGTACAGGTGTTTGTCCCAATGGAAACCAAAAATTTAGTCCACAATATACACAATAACAAGATATGGTAGATCTTTTTTTTAGATCGTGGAATGGAGGAACTCCATTCTATCCTATTCGTTGGTACTGTACCGATCACTGATACTGGAATTTTTTTCTTTTGTCCCAATCCAGGATCTGAACGAGTCGCACATACACCCGAATACATGTTCCTCGGCGCTGAGGACATCCCCTAAGAGCGGGGGATTTCGTGACATTTTTTATTGGCTGCCTTGTATTCCTAATAAGTTGTTTAAGAGTTGGCATCGAAATCGTATCTGAATCATATATCGAACGGGGGTGGTTTAGATTGATCCTAACCGGATGATTATGATTTCTTTTAATATAATATATTTTTCTAAATATAAATTTTAGTAAATTTAATATACTAAATAGAAACTATTAAACTGTTAAATATTAAAATTTCAAAATTGGATTTTAAATGAAACTGGATTTTCAATGTGATTTGTGTGAAATCTTTGCTATTTTTCAACTGCTACACGATCAACAATTCCATGAGCTTGGGCTTCTGTTGCTGACATAAAAGCATCCCTTTCCATGTCTTCGGATACCATCCATAAGGGTTTGCCCGTTCTTTGTACATAAACCCTTGTGATGGTTTCGCGCAGCTTCAGCAGTTCTTCCGCTTCCAGGACAAATTCTCCTACTTGTGCCATAAAAAAACCACCAAAAGGCTGATGGATCATTACCCTAATGATAGAACATAATAAATGGTTATTCGATCTTTCATGATTAAGGCAGTAGAAGATAAAAAGAAAAAGAAAGAATAAGAAAAAAAAATAAGAAAAAACGATAGAATTGACCAACCGTACATGCATGGTTTGCACATTGCATACGGCTCTTTAATAGATCAGACCCAGATTGGTAAATGATCTAATAACCGCCCTTCCTTTTTCTTTTTTTTAGGAGTTAAAAAAATACTATGACGGTTCCGTTGCTTTATATCTTTATTATTTTTTTTTATTTCATTTGTGATTCAGCAATCCCAAAGTTTCTTTTTTTCGTATTCTTTTCTTTCCGAACATATCCAAAATAGCCTTTCTTTGGCTTTGGGTGTGAAAACAAAAAAAAGTTTGTGACACTGAAACGGGCCTCCGATAGATAAGAAAAAATCGGCAATACCCTTTTTCATACTACTCTTTCGATACATAATTTAATGATTTTTTATTTTTAATTGTTTTTTCAAAAACAATACAATTTTGTTTCTATCGAATTCGAAGTGCCATGCTATTATTACTGAAAAATATTTTATATGGTGAAGGCATAGTCTTTTTTCTCTAAAAAAAAAACTCATTGGCGCCAAAGCGTGAGGGAATGCTAAACGTTTGGTAATTTTTCCTCCGACCAGGATAAAAGATCCCATTGAAGCGGCTAATCCCAGGCATATTGTCTGTACATCCGTTCGCACAAATTGCATAGTATCATAAATAGCTATTCCAGGTATTACCCATCCGCCTGGAGAGTTGATAAACAAATAAAGATCTTTGGTATCACTCTCCATAGTTAGATATAATATAAGAGCAATAAGTTGATTCGCGAGATGAGTATTAATTATTTGGCCTAAAAAAAGTAATCTTTCTCGATAAAGTCGGTTGATTAGGATAAAATTCGATCCTTTCGGAACCGTACATGCATCCTTTGATGCATACGGTTCAACAAAAACCGCGAAAACAAATAAGAATCAATGTGTAGATCCTAGTTCTCCTTCTTTTTTCCTAAGAGGCTCTTTCTAATTTTCTATTCTAACGAAGAAATTTTTCTTCCATTTTTCTTGAAAAAAAAAAAGTTTTGGCCTGTTTACCTAAAAAAGGGGGCATTTACTAAACTTTTCGAACTAACTTCTTTTTGATGTATTGTTTCATCGAGATCCAATCTGAATCACGATGTCATTCTCTTGTTCCTGAATGGTCCTCTTCAATTCTTTTAGGTTTATGCTCTACTCCGAGTAAAGATCCACCCGATTTTTATTTGCACATATAGAGCAAAAGGCCCCATTACCACGTCTTTTTGCGAAGACTTCTTTTTTTTTCAATTCATTTCATGTCTTCCGTCAAATATTCGACGTATTGATATATTAGTCACGTAATTTTGATTAACAGTTGGAAATTACTTTAATTTAATAAATAAAAAAGTCAAATATGATACAAGTAGTAATCATAGAGAATCTATTACCAATTGGGTTTTTTCTAAACGGAGCCTGGATACCGCATTTTTTTATTAGTCCAAACAAGCCAACCATAAATTTTATTCTAATAGATAATATTAATCTGGATACCTCCCAACAAAAAAATCTTATTTTATTTCATTGCACTTCACGCTCCAAATTTTGGATGATTCGATCAATCCTTTTTGGGCGAAGCAGAAGGATATCTCAATCGGGGGAGAAAACGAGGAAATCCCATATGACCCACTCTATCTGACAAGTCGCGCTATATGTCAACCCAGGATGAAGCGTGTTCCCCAGGATTTCGAAAGGGTATTCTTGGAACACCAATAGGCATAAAACGAAAGAACAAATGAAGTACTATATCTCACTTTGATGTGGAATCGTAATAATGGGTTTATTTTTTTAATAATATTGTCTTTTCTCCTCTATTTTAGCCATAGATTAGATAAATTTATAAATAAACTCAAGGAAGACAGAATGAATAAAATAACAAAAATTGAGGCACTTTGAAAGATAAAGGAATACGACCATATAAAATGATATCAACCCCCCATTGCGTATTGGTACTTATCGGGTATAAAATAGATTTGCTTCTCTTTGTTCCTACGAACAGAATTAGAATTGTTCCTTTATTATTACTAAAAGACTGGAACAAAGATTAATCCTTTCTCTCAGATAATGCACTGAAAGGGGGAGGTCCATAGTATAGTTTTCCAATGCAATAAAGTTACATAGTGTCTAGATAAAGGGGTATTTTCCATGGGTTTGCCTTGGTATCGCGTTCATACCGTCGTATTGAATGATCCCGGTCGTTTGCTGGCTGTCCATATAATGCATACGGCTCTGGTTGCTGGTTGGGCTGGTTCGATGGCTCTATATGAATTAGCAGTTTTTGATCCCTCTGACCCTGTTCTCGACCCAATGTGGAGACAGGGTATGTTCGTTATACCCTTTATGACTCGTTTAGGAATAACCGATTCATGGGGCGGTTGGACTATCACAGGCGGAACTATAACGAATCCGGGTATTTGGAGTTACGAAGGTGTGGCCGGGGCACATATTGTGTTTTCTGGATTGTGCTTCTTGGCAGCCATCTGGCATTGGGTGTATTGGGATCTAGAAATATTTACTGATGAACGTACAGGAAAACCTTCTTTGGATTTGCCCAAGATCTTCGGAATTCATTTATTTCTCTCAGGAGTGGCTTGCTTTGGGTTTGGCGCATTCCATGTAACAGGATTGTACGGCCCTGGAATCTGGGTATCCGATCCTTATGGACTAACCGGAAAGGTCCAATCTGTAAATCCATCGTGGGGTGTGGAAGGTTTTGATCCTTTTGCTCCGGGAGGAATAGCCTCTCATCATATTGCAGCAGGGACATTGGGCATATTAGCGGGACTATTTCATCTTAGTGTCCGTCCGCCACAACGTCTATACAAAGGATTGCGTATGGGAAATATTGAAACCGTCCTTTCCAGTAGTATTGCTGCTGTCTTTTTTGCGGCTTTTGTTGTTGCTGGAACTATGTGGTATGGTTCAGCAACTACTCCGATTGAATTATTCGGTCCCACTCGTTATCAATGGGATCAGGGATATTTCCAGCAAGAAATATATCGAAGAGTTGTTGCTGGGCTAGCCGAGAATCAAAGTTTATCCGAAGCTTGGTCTAAAATTCCTGAAAAATTAGCTTTTTATGATTACATTGGGAATAATCCGGCAAAAGGGGGATTGTTCAGAGCGGGCTCGATGGATAACGGGGATGGAATCGCTGTTGGGTGGTTAGGGCATCCTGTCTTTAGAGATAAAGAAGGCCGTGAACTTTTTGTGCGTCGTATGCCTACTTTTTTTGAAACATTTCCAGTTGTTTTGGTCGACGGTGACGGAATTGTTAGAGCCGATGTTCCTTTTCGAAGGGCGGAATCGAAGTATAGTGTCGAGCAAGTAGGTGTAACTGTTGAATTCTATGGCGGCGAACTCAATGGCGTCAGTTATAGTGATCCCGCTACTGTTAAAAAATATGCTAGACGTGCTCAATTGGGTGAAATCTTTGAATTAGATCGTGCTACTTTGAAATCCGATGGTGTTTTTCGTAGTAGTCCAAGGGGTTGGTTTACTTTTGGACATGCTTCATTTGCTCTGCTCTTCTTCTTTGGGCACATTTGGCATGGCGCTAGAACCCTGTTCAGAGATGTTTTTGCTGGTATTGATCCAGATTTGGACGCTCAAGTAGAATTTGGAGCATTCCAAAAACTAGGGGATCCAACTACAAAAAGACAAGTAGTTTGATACAACATTGCTCCCTTATCTATTTTTTGACATGGGTTATCGGAGAAATTTGGATCTGAATCGACGACTTGTCTTTGGGTCTTGCTCCTTCTTTAATCCAGGAGATGGCTCCAAATAAATAGGTACGGAAGCTATAATTGTAAACCACAATCAAATCTATGGAAGCATTGGTTTATACATTCCTCTTAGTCTCGACTCTAGGGATAATTTTTTTCGCTATCTTTTTTCGAGAACCACCTAAAGTTCCAACTAAAAAGATGAAATGATTTTTCATTATCTTACTTGAAGTAATGAGTCTCCCAATATTGGGAGACTCATTACTTCAACTAGTCCCCGTGTTCCTCGAATGGATCTCTTAGTTGTTGAGAAGGTTGCCCGAAAGCAGTATATAAGGCATACCCAGTAAAACTTACAAGTAAACCAGATAGAAAGATGGCAATTAGGGTTGCTATTTCCATTATTATATAAATAGAATTTCAAGACCACAACGGATCTATGAGATAAGATTACTTAATTTACAATGAAATTGTATACAAAGTCAACAGATCTCAATGAATACAAAATAGGATTTATGGTTACACAAAGCGTTGAGGGTAGTTCTAGATCTCGTCCAAAACGAACTGGTGTAGGGGGGTTATTGAAACCATTGAATTCGGAATATGGTAAAGTAGCTCCTGGATGGGGAACTACTCCATTGATGGGAGTCGCAATGGCCTTATTTGCAATATTTCTATCTATTATTTTAGAGATTTATAATTCTTCCGTTTTACTAGACGGAATTTCAATGAATTAGATTTCTGAGAATCACTAAGTCCTAGCTTTGCTTTTCACTCTAAAGTGAAGCGTTTAGGCTTGTATTTTGGGTCCGTTTTGGCAGTTCGACCGCGGAATTTCTTTGTTTCTGTATTTCCGGAATATGAGTGTGTGACTTGTTAGAATGGATCCTATTGATAGTACAGAGAATGGGTCTGTCATCTTGATAGAGATGTTTTCCCTCGTTAGATATTCATTCTAGTATCTGGAGCACGAAATATATGAAATAGATTACGAAGTATTAGAACTATGATTCATACTTAATATTCAGACCTCGCGGCCGGACTCCAAAAAATCTTTCAAACCCCTGTTCATGCTTATTTTGATCACAGGGCAAGTGTTTTTTTTTTGTTATTATAACTATTCCTATTCATTGAATAAGTGATGATACAATGGTTCTTACTCAGAGAATTGTTGGACTTAGCTTGA